TACTATATTAGCTATAGGTTGTTATGGGATTTATTAATTTATAGTTAGTATTCCTTAATATTATGATTTTTTTATTTCATTATATTCTTATTATTAAATATAATATAATTTGTTAAATGTTTGATTCTGGCTTATAATCTTTGTTGTATTATTAAAGTCACATGAAAATTATTATGTAATAAAAGTAGAATTAATTTTATATTAATTATATGATTTTTAATATAAAGTAATTTATAATTATTTATATTCTCAGTGTAAAATTTTAGTTAATATATGAAAGTATGAGCTAGTGATTAATAGAAATTAATAATAAATCTGATAAAATATTTGTGCCAGCATTCGCGGTTAAACTTTAAGATTAAATAAAGAAATAATAATTAAAAGTTATTTGTTAAAAAGTATAAATAAAAATTTCAATTATTAATAGGTGAAATTATTATTATTTTGTAAGTTTAAATTGTATTTTAAGGAGGCTAATAAGCTTTAAGGATAAACTAGGATTAGATACCCTATTATATTAAAGTTTAATAAATAAATATTGAATTATTAGTAGATATAGCTTAAAACTTTAAGAATTTGGCGGTAATTTAGTCTTGTCAGAGGAACTTGTTTAAAATTAATCGATACACCTCGTAATATCTTACTTATTTTTAGTTTGTATACCATCATTATTAGATAATTTTTAAAGAATAAATTATTAAAATTGAATTATTAAAAAAATTAGATCAAGGTGCAGCTTTATAAATAAGTTTAAATGGGTTACAATAAATTTTATTTAAACGAATTGGATTAGTAAGTTTAATTTAGGAAGGAGGATTTGATTGTAATATGAGTTTAATAAGCTTATAAGATAAAGGCTCTAAATTATGTACATATCGCCCGTCGCTTTCATTAATTAATGAGATAAGTCGTAACATAGTAGATATACTGGAAAGTGTATCTAGAATTGTAATTATTTAATATTTCATTTGTATTGAAATATATCGCTAGGATTAGCTGGAATTAAACATATTAGTGTAAATAAATAAATTAAAGGTAGTAATAATGCTAATAGGAATAAAGGTATAATTATATAAATTATGGTTTATATAATTAGTACTGATGGTAAATTTATTGTATTATTTTATAAATGGTGTATTTATTATAATATATTAATATAATATAGCTAATTAATTTGTAATTAGTATATATATATATATATATATATTTAATAAAATAAATTATAAGTTTTTATATATAAGTGTAAGGCGCACAAAAAATTTTGATTTTTTAAGGGATGGTTGAAGTCCATTGTGTATAATAAATATTATAGTTCAAAGTATAGCTAAGATAGAAATAGCATTTCGTTTACATTGAAATAAATTATCGTGCAAATCGATTTACTTTGATTTTTATGACTTGTTATTTATAATGGTTATTTGTAGTAAAAGATTTATATTTTAAAATAATTTATAGGAGTAAATTAATAGTAGTTATTAATGAATAAAAAGTAGATGGCTATAATAAAAAGTACTGTGAAGGAAAGTTTAAATTATATAATTATAAAATGGAAAAGTAAGGGTTAAATTCTGTACCTTGGGTATTAGGGATAATCAATATATTATTAATTATTATTAAATATCTCGAAATAAAAATAGTTAATTTTATAATAAAGTTTTTATAATATAAAGATTTTTAATATAAAATTAGAAGTGAAATGTTAATCGGGTTTTATAATATCTAGTTCTTTAAAAAATAAATTTAATTTAGTCTTTATAATTATAAAGTATAAAGAAAGAAAATAGAAGGGGAAAGCTTTTTATTTAAAAAATAGTTAGAAATATAGATAGTAGATTATCTAAGCTTAGAAGTAGCTATGTTGATAATGTGTTTTAACTAAGAGTTATAGTTAAATTATTATTTTTATAAATCTTTATTATATATTAGGGAATTGTTTATAATTTAAAATAATAAAATATGATGGTTTTATTAGTAGAAGTTTTTATTTAAGTAATAAATTAAATATTAAATGAAATATAAAAAAGTTAGGATGGTGTAGAGGAATTCGGCAAAAGATTTCTTTGCCTGTTTATCAAAAACATGTTTATTTGTAGCTATATGTAATTTGGCCTGCCCCCTGATTATTTTAAAGGGCCGCAGTATTATAACTGTGCAAAGGTAGCATAATCATTAGGTTTTTAATTGAAATCTTGTATGAATGGTCGGACAAAAGAAAAGCTCTCTTTATATTAAATTTTGAATTTAACTTTTAAGTGAAAAGGCTTAAATATACTAAAGGGACGATAAGACCCTATAAAACTTTACATTGTAATTATATTTTAGTAAATTTAAAAATAAAGATTTAATTTAATTATTTGTTAGGCTGGGGAGGTACAAATAAATATTATTTTAACTGTTTGATGATTATACAATTATTATTGGGTAATTAAAAGATCCTTATTTCAAGATTAATAAATTAAGTTACTTTAGGGATAACAGCGTAATTTCTTTTGAGAGTTCTTATCGAAAGAGAAGATTGCGACCTCGATGTTGAATTAAAATATTCTATATAATGAAGAGGTTATATAAGAAGGTCTGTTCGACCTTTAAAATTTTACATGATTTGAGTTCAAACCGGTGTGAGCCAGGTTGGTTTCTATCTTTTAGTAAATGGATAATTATTTTAGTACGAAAGGAGTAGATAATTGAAATAATTTTAAATTTGTTATTTTGGCAGATAAGATGCATTAAATTTAGGATTTAATTATATAGAAATCTATAAATAATAGATAATTGATAGAAATTATTGTATGTTAATATTAATTAGGATTGTAAATTATATTTTTTTACTTGTATGTGTTTTAGTAGGTGTAGCATTTATTACGTTGTTGGAGCGTAAAGGTTTGAGGTATATTCAAATTCGTAAAGGACCAAATAAAGTGGGTTATATAGGTTTATTACAACCATTTTCTGATGCTTTAAAGTTATTTACGAAGGAGCCTACTTTTTCTGTTGTATCAAATTTCTTAGTTTATTATATAGCTCCTGTTTTTAGGTTGTTTATTTCCTTGTTAATATGGGTAGTTATTCCTTATAAAATAGGTCTTTTAAGATTTAATTTAGGTATATTGTTTTTTTTATGTTGTTTAAGATTTGGTGTTTATTCTACAATAATTGCTGGATGATCTTCAAATTGTAAATATTCTCTTTTAGGCAGGTTACGAGCTGTAGCACAGACAATTTCTTATGAGGTAAGGTTAGCATTGATTTTATTGTCTTTTATTATTTTAGTAGGAGGATTTAATTTTGAAATATTTAATAAATATCAAGAGTTTATTTGATTTGTTTTTATTTCAATACCTTTGGCGTGTATTTGGTTTGGGTCTTGTTTAGCTGAAACAAATCGAACTCCTTTTGATTTTTCAGAAGGAGAGTCAGAGTTAGTGTCTGGATTCAATACTGAATATAGAAGAGGAGGATTTGCTTTAATTTTTATAGCTGAGTATACTAGAATTTTATTTATAAGGGCCTTATTTGTAGTAATTTTTTTAGGTAGTGATCCTACTAATCTTTTTTTTTATATTAAGTGTGTTTTTATTGCGTTTGTTTTTATTTGGGCCCGAGGCACACTTCCTCGATTCCGTTATGATAAATTAATATATCTAGCATGAAAAGGGTATTTACCAGTATCTATTAATTATTTAATGTTTTTTATTGGGTTTAAGTTTTTTTGTTTCTGTATTTATAATTAAATTAATATATTAATTGTATAATATAAGTTAATATTAATTGATTTATATAATTTATTATATATATTTTACTACATAATTGTTATATTAATTATTTAAAGGTTTAAAAAGATGGAACAGATTTATATAATTATTAAGAAATCTTCTTTTTTAATGTTTTCAAAACATTTGTTTTTGCTTAAACTAAATAATCATTTTAATATTTTATCTCAGTAAATTAGTGTAAAGGGGTTAAGTAGATAAAAAGAAAAATATAAAATGGTTAAAATTTGGCCAGTTAAAATATAAGGAGGTTCTACAGGACGAGCACCGATTCAAGTTAATAAGATAATAATGCTTACTAAACATCAGAATACAATTTGATTAGATGGGTAAAATATAAGTCTACGAAATTTTGAAGAGTGAGAGAAGGGTAAAATTATAATAATTATTACAGACAAAACAAGGGCAATAACTCCCCCTAATTTATTAGGGATTGAACGAAGAATGGCATATGCAAATAAAAAATACCATTCTGGTTGAATATGAGCAGGGGTAACAAGGGGGTTTGCTGGAATAAAATTATCAGGATCTCTTAGTAAATAAGGGTAAGAAAGTGAAAATAAAAGTATAAATAATATTAAAATAATAAATCCTACAATATCTTTAAAAGTAAAATAAGGGTGGAAAGGAATTTTATCAATTTGTGCTGAAATCCCTAGAGGATTATTAGCTCCAGCTTGATGGAGAAATATAATATGGATTAAAGAAAAAGCAGCAACAATAAAAGGTAAAAGAAAATGAAAGGTGAAAAATCGTGTTAAGGTAGCGTTATCTACTGAAAAACCTCCTCAGATCCATTGTACTAAATCTGTACCGATAAAAGGGATAGCTGAAAATAAGTTTGTAATAACTGTAGCTCCTCAGAAAGATATTTGACCTCAAGGAAGTACATACCCTAGGAATGCTGTTGCTATTAATATAAGTAAAATTAATACTCCTACTATTCAGGTATGGAAAATTATATAAGAGCCATAAAATATTCCACGTCCTACGTGGAGGTAAAGACAAATAAAAAAAAAGGAGGCTCCATTGGCATGAGTAGTTCGTAGTAATCAGCCGTAATTTACATCTCGGCAAATGTGAGCTACTCTGGAAAATGCTAGATCAATATGAGGAATATAATGTATAGCTAAAAATACACCAGTTATAATTTGTAGGATTAAACATAAGCCTAAAAGTGATCCGAAATTTCATATAGTGGAAATATTTCTAGGTAAAGGTATATCTACTAATGCACTATTAGCAATTTTAAACAAAGGATGGGATTTTCGAATAGGAGATATCATTAGTTTCTTAAACGTAGTGGCCCTTTATATAAATTAATAATTTTAATTACAACTAAAAGTGTTAAAAGTAAATAAGAGATAATAAAAATAGTAAATAATATAGAAGGAGTGTTAAAAATTCAACTTGTAATATATGTAGTTGACGGTAGATTGTAAATTGTAGAGTTAGGTAAGTAGGAAGAAGAAGAAATGAGGACAGGATCTAGAAGATAAAATAATAAAAATAATAATATAATAAAAATTGAGGTGAAAAAGGTTAAAATTAATGAGGGCATAAAAATTTCATTTGATGCTAAGGAGGCGACGTAAATAAATAAAACTAATATTCCTCCTAAGAAAATAAGGAATAAAATATATGAAAATCAAAATGAATAAGTATTTAGTCCCGCTGAGAACGAGATAATAATGGTTTGAGTTAGTAAATTTAATCCCATTGCAAGAGGGTGTATTATTCGAGTGAATATAATAGATAATATAATAATTATAGGAATTATAAATATTGTAATATCAAAGGTAGTTTAAAGTAAAATATTAATTTTGGGGATTAAAGATAAAATAATTTCCTTTGAAGTTTTGAGAAAATTATTCCATATTTGGCTTACAAGACCAAAGTTTTTATTAAACTATCAAAACCAATGATAAATTTTAATTTGGTCGGGTTTATGAGGTCTTTTATTATAATTATTTGTGGTTTATGAAGGTTTATTAACTATCATAAACATTTATTGAATTCTTTGTTAAGATTAGAATTTATAATATTAGGTGTTTATTGGTTGTTGATATTACAAGTTTCAAATGTAGGAAGGGAAGTATATTTTGTATTGTTTTTTTTAACATTAGTTGCTTGTGAAGGAGCTCTTGGATTATCTTTATTAGTATTTATTGTACGTAGACATGGTAGGGATTATTTTAGGGTGATTAATATTTTAGAGTGCTAAAATTTTTTGTTCCTTTAATTTTATTGATTCAATTTTATAAAGAGTGAAAAATCATTCAATTAGGGTTAGGAATAATAACATTTTTATTAAGATTAATATGTTTTCATAATTTTTATATATATAGTGTAGGATTTATATTTGGAATAGATTATTTAAGTTATATTATAGTTTATTTAAGGGTTTGAATTGTATTTTTAGTTTTATTAGCAAGGGAAAGGATTAAAAGGGGGAAAAAGTTTCATTTAAGTTTTATTATAGTAAATTTAATGTTATTAATATCTCTTATAATTACATTTTCTTCGATTAGGTATTTAATTTTTTATATTAGATTTGAAATATCTTTGATTCCCACGTTGATTTTAATTTTAGGTTGAGGATATCAACCTGAACGAATTCAGGCTGGCATTTATATGCTTTTTTATACTTTAACATTGTCTTTACCTTTGTTAGTTTGTTTATTAAGTATCTATTATAATAAAGGGAGGTTAATTATAATAATAAGAAGGCTAAAAGCAGGTAATATGTATATAATAAATATTTGGTATATATTTATAGTTTTAGCTTTTTTAGTAAAGTTGCCTATATATATATTTCATTTATGGTTACCAAAAGCTCATGTTGAGGCTCCTGTTGCAGGATCAATAATTTTAGCTGGGATTTTGTTAAAGTTAGGAGGTTATGGTTTATTTCGTGTATTAATTCTATTTCAATTAACTGGAGTTAGGTTTATAAATATTTGAATAAGAGTTGGGTTAATAGGAGGATTTATTATTAGATTAGTATGTTTACGCCAAGTAGATATAAAGTCTTTAATTGCTTATTCTTCTGTAGTACATATAGGATTGGTGTTATGTGGTCTTATAATTTATAGTTGGTGGGGTTTAATAGGAGCAGTTATAGTTATAATTGGGCATGGATTATGCTCTTCTGGTCTTTTTAGGTTAGCTAATATAATTTATGAACGGGTGGGTAGACGAAGCTTATTTCTAAGGAAAGGATTATTAAATTTTATACCTAGAATAGGAATATGATGGTTTATTTTAAGAATTAGGAATATAGCAGCTCCCCCTTCATTAAATATAGTAGGTGAGATTAGGTTAATTATTAGTATAATTAGATGAAGGGAAATTACTATAATTGGTATTATGTTGGTTTCATTTTTTAGAGCTGCTTATACTTTATATATATATAGATTGAGACAGCATGGTTTATTTTATAATTCTTTATATGCTTGTTGTTCTGGTAAAGTACGGGAATATATAGTTTTAATATTACATTGAATACCTTTAAATATTTTGATTCTAAATGTGAAAATAATCAGGAGAATTTAAATTGCTTAAATAACAAGATTTAAGCTATGTGATGGAAGGTTTCTATACATTTGACTAGGATATTGTTTTTAATAATTAGTTTTTTAGTAAGAGGTATTTATGCTGTTTTAAAACTTTATAGGAATATGATTGAAGTAGTTGAATGGGAGATTTTAAAATTGAATTCATGTTCAGTTGTTTTTACTTTAATTTTTGATTGAATTTCTTTATTATTTCTATGTTTTGTGTTTTTAATTTCAAGAAGAGTTCTTTATTATAGGGGTAGATATATAATAGGTGATAAAAATTTTAATCGATTTATATATCTTGTACTTATGTTTGTTTTTTCAATAGCAGCTATAGTTTTAAGTCCTAATTTAATTAGAATTTTATTAGGGTGAGATGGTTTGGGCTTAGTGTCTTACGTTCTTGTTATTTATTATCAAAATGAGAAATCAGCTAATGCTGGGATGTTAACTATTTTATCTAATCGAGTAGGGGATGTAGCAATTCTTTTAAGAATTGGGTTAATAGTAAAATTAGGGGGTTGGAATTTTTTATATTATGTTTATAATATAGAAGATGGAAAGTGATTGGGATTTAAGTTTTTAATTATTTTAGCTGTAATAACTAAGAGAGCTCAAATCCCATTTTCTGCATGACTTCCTGCTGCTATAGCAGCACCTACTCCTGTTTCAGCGTTAGTACATTCTTCTACTCTTGTTACAGCTGGGGTGTATTTGATAATTCGGTTTAGCCCTGTTTTAAGTTCTTATACTCAAAGGAGCTTATTAATTATTTCTTGTTTAACTATATTTATAGCAGGATTAGGGGCTAATTTTGAATATGATTTAAAAAAGATTATTGCACTATCTACTTTGAGTCAATTAGGAGTAATATTAAGAATTTTAGCGTTAGGTTTTTCAGATCTTGCTTTTTTCCATCTTTTAAGACATGCATTATTTAAAGCATTGTTATTTATGTGTGCTGGGGTGTTTATTCATAGGAGAGGAGAATACCAAGATATTCGCTATATAGGGTGTTTAGTTAAATTTATACCTTATAGGGTAATTTATATAAGGATTTGTAATTTTGCTTTATGTGGATTTCCTTTTTTAGCTGGATTTTATTCTAAGGATATAATTTTAGAAATTGCTTTAATAAGATGAGTGAATTTAATTTGTTTATGAATATATATTTTAGCAACTGGATTAACCGTAGCTTATACCATACGATTAGTGTTTTATAGAATAAGAGGTGAATTTAATTTAAGTGTAGTAAGAAATTCAAAAGATATTAGAAATTTAATAACTGATTCTATAATTTTATTAGGTCTTGGGGCAATTATAGGAGGAGCGGGTTTATCTTGGCTTTTATTTCCAGAGCCTTATATAATTTGTATAAGAGGTATTATAAAAAGATTAATTATAACAGTAAGAATTATTGGTGGATTTATTGGTTATATTTGTAATTTATTAAATGTGAATTATAGGTTAATTAGAATAAAAAATTATTTTTGAATTGTATTTATAGGGTCAATATGATTTATACCATTTTTAAGATCTGTAAAAAATAGAGATTTTATTATAAAAACAAGGATTTTAATAGAAAAAACTGGGGAGAAAGGTTGGCTCGAGGAACTCGGACCTCAGGGATTGTATTGGAAATTTACTTATATATTTATAGGTTTAAATGAGCTACAGATAAATAATGTAAAGATTTTTATAAAAATATTTGTTTTAAGAATATTAATTATATTATTTATAATCATTTGTTTATATAATTTATAAAGAATATTGTGTTGAAGTTACAAAAGAGATATAATGTCTATAGACAATGTATTCAGATAGTTTAAATAAAAATATTGATTTGTGGTGTCAAAGAAATAGTAATTATTCTGGGTTGTAAGAAGTTAGTTCTAATTTATAAGTAGTGTTTTTAGAAATATCATATTTCAGCTTTACAACGAAAAAGTAAAATGTAATTTACACTATAAAAACTTAGAATATAAACGGAGTTTAACCGCTTTAATTGGAAGTTAGAAGCTTCTTTATATACGCAAATATTCTATTGATAGGAAGTGTGCATTCAATTATATCATTAACAGTGATATGCCTCTATATTTGGCTTCTATCAAAATTAGAGGCTAATGCCAAATTTTTAGGTCGAAACTAAATGCAAATATTCGCTTTCTAATTACGAAACTAGTTTTTAACTTCTTATAAGTGCAAATTATATATCATATTTTATATTGACTATAGTTTCTTATTTGGATCATTCTAATGCTCCTTGATATCATTCATAATATAATCCAAGAAGAAGGAAAAAAATAAAAAAAATAATTGTGTATAATCAAGAAAAAATATTAGAAAGATTAATTACCGGGGCAATGGGAAGTAAAAGGGTAATTTCCACATCAAAAATTAAGAAAATTACTGCAATTAAAAAAAATCGTAATGAGAAAGGTAGTCGTCTTGATCCTTTAGGATCAAATCCACATTCATATGGAGAATTTTTTTCTCGGTCTGAAATAGTTTTTTTTGCTAAAATTGAGGTTATTATTATAATAATAGTAGAGAGTAAAAATGTAAAAACAGAGATAGTAAATATAATTCAAATTATTTTCTCTAAAATTATAGACTTTTTGATTGGAAGTCAAATGTACTATTTATACTAAGAAAATTAAGATTAACCTCCTCATCAGTAAATGAAAATATAAAGGAATAATCAAACTACATCAACAAAGTGTCAATATCATGCAGCTGCCTCAAACCCTAAGTGATGATTTGAAGAGAAATGACAATTAAAAAGACGTAAAAAGCAAATAGATAAGAATGTAGTACCAATAATTACATGAAGGCCATGGAAACCTGTAGCAACAAAAAAAGTAGAACCAAAAGCAGAGTCAGCAATAGAAAATGCAGACTCTAAATATTCATAAGCTTGAAGGGAAGTAAAATAAATACCTAAGATAACAGTTAAAGCTAGACTTTGGACGGCTTGAGTAAAATTAGCTTCTATAATAGCATGATGGGCTCATGTTACTGTAGCTCCAGATGAAAGTAGGATTGTAGTATTAAGGAGAGGAATTTGAAATGGGTTAAAAGGTTGAATACCTAAAGGTGGTCAGTAAAGACCAATTTCAATTGTGGGTGAGAGTCTTCTATGAAAGAAAGCTCAAAAGAAAGAGAAAAAAAATAAAATTTCTGATAAAATAAAGAAAATTATACCTCATCGAAGACCTATTATAACTACTGATGTATGTGATCCTTGGTAAGTTCCTTCACGAACAATATCTCGTCATCATTGAATTATGGTTAAGATAGTTGCAATAAATCTAAGTAATAATAAATTTATATTATATTGATGGAATCATTTTATTAATCCTGTTGTTAATATCATAGCACTGATCGATCCTGTTAACGGCCAAGGGCTTATATCTACTAAGTGATAAGGGTGGTGAGTATGTAGAGATGACATTAGTTAATTTCTCTTATATAAAGAGTTCTTAAAATGGCAAAAACATAAGATTGAATAATTGCTACGGCAGACTCTAAAATTAAAAGTAAAATTTGGGAGATAATTAAAATAAATAAAATTGATAACGAAATAGAAGGGCCTGTATTTCCTAATAAAGTTAAAAGAAGGTGGCCAGCAATTATATTTGCTGCTAACCGTACTCTTAAAGTCCCAGGGCGAATAATATTTCTAATTGTTTCAATTAAAACTATAAAAGGTATTAATATAGGGGGAGTACCTTGTGGCACTAAGTGGGCGAGTATGTGTTTAGTGTGAGTGATTCAACCAAAAATTATTAAAGTGATTCAAAAAGGAAGAGATAAAGAAAGTGTCATAACTAAGTGCCTAGATCTTGTAAATACATAAGGTAATAAACCTAAAAAATTATTGAAAATAATTAGTCTAAAAATACTTATAAATAAAGTAGAGGCACCAAAATGAGAAGGGCAAAGTAAGGTTTTGAATTCATTATGAAGAGTTTGAATAATTTTTCTTCATAATAAAGATCATCGAGAAGGTGAGGCCCAATAAATAAATGGTAAGAATATTAAACCTAATAAAGTTGATAATCAATTAGTTGAAATTCTAAAAATTCTTGATGAAGGTTCAAAAATTGAAAATAAATTAGCTATAATTTTCAAAAAAATGGAGAAATAAAATGGGATATTGGAGAAAAAGAAAATGATTTAAATGGTTTAATAAAATAATTAATTATTAAAAATAATATTAAAGAAAAAAGAAAAAAAAATAGAAGAAATAATCATAAGAGAGGAGATATTTGGGGCATAGAGAAGTGTCTAAAAGACAATTTAAATATGACAAATATATGTTATAAGATTTAACTAACTTCTATGGGCCCACCAGAAGTAGGCGAGTACTATCGTAGGTTTAAAAGACCTATACTTATTTTTCAGTCATCGGGTGTATTTAAATTGAAGAGGAGACTCAGTTTAAAAATGAATTGATTGAAGTTCTTTCAATTATAATTGGTATAAACCTATGGTTTGCTCCACAAATTTCTGAGCATTGACCTAAGAATAAACCAGGTCGATTAATTAAAAATCTAACTTGATTTAGTCGGCCTGGTACGGCGTCAGCTTTAATACCTAGAGAAGGAACAGTCCATGAGTGGATAACATCTGCTGCAGTAATGAGAACTCGGATTTGGGTGTTTATTGGGATTATAGTTCGGTTATCTACATCTAGTAGCCGAAATGAGAATAAGTTTATTTCGTGGGTGGGTAGTATATAAGAGTCAAATTCTAATTGTAAGAAATCTGAATACTCATATCTTCAATATCATTGGTGACCAATTGTCTTTAATGTAATTGAAGGATAATTAACTTCATCTAAAAGATATAAGAGGCGAAGAGAAGGAAGTGCAATAAAAATTAAAATAATTGCTGGGATTATAGTTCAAATTACCTCAATAGTTTGATTTTCTAATATATATCGATAGATAAATTTGTTAATAAAAAGGATAGAGAGTAAATATCCTACAAAGGTAATAATAAGGATTAAAATAAGTATAATATGATCATGAAAAAAAATTAATTGTTCTATAAGAGGAGATGCTCTGTCTTGAAACCCTAAATATGTTCATGTTGCCATTAATAATTCTAAAAGAAGAATGATCTTCATAATAGGGGTTTAAGTCCTATACATTTTCTGTCATTTTAGAAGTTAGTAATTAGTGGGATCTCTATATAAGAGTGATCTGCGGGAGGGTAATTATGTTTTCATTCAATTGAAGATGTAAGATAAGGTGGAAAAATAACTGGTCGGTTAGATGATAAGGATTCTCAAATAATAATTATAAATCTTAGTGCTGCAATAAAAGAAATTATAGAACCTATAGATGAAACGATATTTCATGTAGAATAGGCGTCAGGGTAGTCTGAATATCGACGGGGTATACCATTTAATCCAAGAAAATGTTGTGGAAAAAAGGTTAAATTTACCCCAATAAATATAACGAAAAAATGAATTTTTATTCATTTAATGTTTAGAGATACCCCAGTGAATAAGGGGAATCAATGAGCAATTCCTCCAAAAATACCGAATACAGCTCCTATAGATAAAACATAATGGAAGTGAGCTACAACATAATAAGTGTCATGAAGTAAAATATCAATAGATGAGTTTGCTAGAACAACTCCTGTTAGACCTCCTACAGTAAAGAGAAAAATAAATCCAAGGGCCCAAAGTAGAGAAGGGCTAAAATTAATTTGCCTTCCATGTAAAGTTCTTAGTCATCTAAAAATTTTAATTCCTGTAGGTACAGCAATAATTATAGTAGCAGAGGTGAAATAAGCTCGAGTGTCTACATCCATACCTACAGTAAATATATGATGAGCTCAAACTACGAAGCCTAAGATACCAATAGCAGCTATAGCGTAAATTATTCCTAAAGTACCGAAGGATTCTTTTTTACCAGATTCTTGGCTTACAATATGGGAAATTATACCAAATGCAGGAAGAATTAGAATATAAACTTCTGGGTGACCAAAGAATCAGAATAAATGTTGATATAAAATAGGATCTCCTCCTCCAGCAGGGTCAAAGAAAGATGTGTTTAAGTTACGATCTGTTAGTAATATAGTAATTGCTCCTGCAAGAACTGGTAGAGAGAGGAGGAGTAAAATAACTGTAATAAAAATAGCTCAGATAAATAAAGGTATTTGGTCTATAGTTATACCATAAGATCGCATATTAATAACAGTAGTTATAAAGTTAACTGCTCCTAGGATGGAAGAAACTCCGGCTAGATGGAGAGAAAAAATACCTATATCTACAGAAGCCCCGGCATGGGCAATAGCTGCTGCTAATGGTGGATAAACAGTTCATCCTGTTCCAATTCCACTTTCTACTATACCTCTTATTAATAATAAGGTTAAAGATGGGGGTAAAAGTCAAAATCTTATATTATTTATTCGTGGAAATGCTATATCAGGAGCTCCCAATATTAATGGGAGTAATCAATTACCAAATCCTCCAATTATAATAGGTATTACTATAAAAAAAATTATTACAAAAGCGTGAGCTGTAACTACTACATTATAAATTTGATCGTTACCAATAAGTCTTCCTGGTTGACTAAGTTCAGCACGGATAATTAAACTTAAAGATGTTCCTACTATACCGGCTCAAGCGCCTAAAATAAAATATAATGTACCAATATCTTTGTGGTTTGTAGAGAAAAATCATCGTTGCATAAGATGGAGATAAAGTGGCTGAGAGAAAGCGGTGAATTGTAAATTCATAAACAAGTTTATCTTCTTTATCAAGGCTTTATAGTATAAGAATACATTGGATTGCAAATCTAAAAATGTGGGAACACTGGGGCTTATAAGATTTAAAATTGTTTTATTTTAAGCTTTGAAGGCTTCTAGTTTATTTAACTTAAAATCTTAAAGTAATAGAAATATTATTGGTAGGAGGATTAAAAATAAATTAAAAAATAAAAAAGGAGTTGAATAAATTTGTATAGGTGGATTGGATTTTCTTGATAGAATTATCAGAGGGTTTAAAAGTAAAAAGAAAAAAATAGAAATTCGAAGATAAAAATATAAGGTAATAAGATTAGAAGAAAGAAGAAAAATTAAAGGAATAAATATTTTGTTATTAATTAATAATTGGATTAATATTCATTTTGGGATAAATCCGGCGAAAGGAGGTAAACCTCCTAAGGATAAAAGATTTAAGGGGATAAGTAAGGTATGAATAATGTTTGTTTGATTAAATTTAATTAACTGTGATAAAGTGAAAGTTTGGGATATATTAAAGAAAACTATAATTACTGAAGAGATAATAGAATAGAAAAAGAAATATAAGATTCAAAATGTATCACTAATTGAAATACTAATTAATATTCATGATATATGGTTAATTGAAGAGAAAGCTATAATTTTTCGTAGTTGTGTAGTGTTTAATCCTCCTAGAGCTCCAATTATTGCTGATATAATTGCTGAGAAAAAAATAATTTGTAATAAAAAAGAGTAAATGGAGAGGTAAGAAATAATAATTATTAGAGGAATTTTTTGTAAAGTTATAAGAAGAATTGCTTGAGGTCAAGTAAGTCCTATTATTACATGAGGGAATCAGAAATGGAAAGGGGCTGTACCTAATTTAAGGAGGAGAGCAATTAATAAAAGAGAGGTTCTTGTTTGGGTAAAAGATATAAATATACATCTTGATGTAACAAATAAAGTAGATCCTAAGGCTTGAATAAGAAAATATTTTAGAGCTCTTTCAGAGAAATAAAAATTTATTTTAATAGTAATTAAAGGGATAAATGATATTATATTTAATTCTAATCCTACTCAAATGCCAAATCAGGAGGTAGAGGAGACGGAGATGATAATTCCTAATATTAAAGAAGAGAAAAAAAGAATATATGAAATTGGAAAAACCATTAGAAAGAGAAGAGAGTGGACTTTCATTTACAGGGTATGAACCTATTAGCTTAGAGTTAGCTTATCTTTCAGAGTAGTAATAATATAGGTAAGGATTTACATAATTAGTTCTATCAAAACTACCCTTTAATATCAGGCACTATATTTATTTAAAAAATTAATATTTGAAGTTTGAATAGTAATTATAATGTGTAATAATAAAGTTAAGAAATTAAGATAATTAAAATGATATATAATTGCTTAATTATTTAATTATTAGATTAGAATAAATAGTATAAGTGTGTGAATGT